TCGAACCACTGTTGGTCATATTTCTTTTTATCGAGAGATAGAAGAAGCCGTACAAGGGTTTTGCCGGGCTTGCTCATATAGTACCTAAGCTAAAAAATTCTATGATACCCGCGATAATTCGATTCGGGTCTCCCCGTCTCAACTAGTATTCTAATTCGTGAATTTCTCCGCTAATCAAGATCGAGGAAAGGCAGTCTTCGAATCACTGACTCAAATCCATTGTCGAATCCTACTCAACTGAATAGCGAGGTACTTATGGCAGAACGGGCCGATCTAGTCTTTCACAATAAAGCGATAGATGGAACTGCCATGAAACGACTTATTCGCAGATTAATAGATCACTTTGGAATGGCATATACATCACATGTCCTGGATCAAGTAAAGACTCTGGGTTTCCAGCAAGCCACTACTACATCCATTTCATTAGGAATTGATGATCTTTTAACAATACCTTCCAAGGGGTGGCTAGTACAAGATGCGGAACAACAAAGTTTAATTTTGGAAAAACACCATCATTATGGGAATGTACACGCGGTAGAAAAATTACGTCAATCCATTGAGATCTGGTATGCTACAAGTGAATATTTACGACAACAAATGAATCCTAATTTTAGGATGACTGATCCTTCTAACCCAGTCCATATAATGTCTTTTTCGGGAGCTAGAGGAAATGCATCTCAGGTCCATCAATTAGTAGGTATGAGAGGATTAATGTCGGATCCTCAAGGACAAATGATTGATTTACCCATTCAAAGCAATTTACGCGAAGGACTCTCTTTAACGGAATATATTATTTCCTGCTACGGAGCTCGCAAAGGAGTTGTGGATACTGCTGTACGAACATCAGATGCTGGATACCTCACGCGCAGACTTGTTGAAGTAGTTCAACACATTGTTGTACGTAGAACAGATTGTGGCACCATCCGAGGTATTTCTGTGAGTCTTCAAAATGGGATGATAACAGAAAGAATTTTTATCCAAACATTAATTGGTCGTGTATTAGCGGACAATATATATATGGGTTCACGATGCGTTGCCATTCGAAATCAAGATATTGGGATTGGACTTGTTAATCGATTCATAACCTTTAGAGCAAAATCAATATCCATTAGAACTCCCTTTACTTGCAGGAGTACATCTTGGATCTGTCGATTATGTTATGGCCGTAGTCCCACTCATGGCGACCTGGTCGAATTGGGAGAAGCGGTAGGTATTGTTGCGGGTCAATCTATTGGGGAACCCGGGACTCAACTAACATTAAGAACTTTTCATACCGGTGGAGTATTTACAGGCGGTACGGCGGAACATGTACGAGCTCCTGATAATGGAAAAATCAAATTCAATGAACATTTGGTTCATCCCACACGTACACGTCACGGCTATCCAGCTTTTCTATGTTATATAGACCTATATGTAACTATTGAGGGTCAAGATATTCTACATAATGTGAATATTCCACCAAAAAGTTTGATTTTAGTTAAAAATGATCAATATGTAGAATCAGAACAAGTCATTGCCGAGATTCGCGCCGAAGCATCCATCTTGAATTTTAAAGAGAGGGTCCGAAAACATATTTATTCTGACTCAGAGGGAGAAATGCACTGGAGTACCGCTGTGTACCATGCACCCGAATATACATATGGTAATGTTCATCTCTTACCAAAAACAAGCCATTTGTGGATATTATCAGGAGTTCCGCACAGATCCAGTATAGTCCCTTTTTCGCTCCACAAGGATCAAGATCAAATAAATATTCATTCTCTTTCTGTCGAACGAAAATATATTTCTAACCTTTCAGTGACTGATGATCAAGCGAGACATAAATTGTTTAGGTCGGATCCTTCTGGTAAAAAGGAGGGGGGGGTTCTTGATTATTCAGTACCTGATCGAATCATATGTAAGGGTCATTGTAATTTTATATACCCCGCTATTCTTGACGAGAATTCTGATTTATTGGCAAAGAGACGAAGAAATAGATTCATCATTCCATTACAATCGAATCAAGAACAAGAAAAAGAACTAATACCCCGTTCAGGTATCTCGATTGAAATACCCATAAATGGTCTTTTCCGTATAAATAGTATTCTTGCTTATTTCGACGATCCTCGATATAGAAGAAAGAGTTCGGGAATTACTAAATATGGGACTATAGAGGCGGATTCTATCGTCAAAAAAGAGGATTTGATTGAGTATCGAAGAACAAAAGAATTTCGGCCAAAATACAAAATGCAAATAGATCGATTTTTTTTCATTCCCGAGGAAGTGCATATCTTACCCGGAGCTTCTTCCATAATGGTACGGAACAATAGTATCATTGGAGTAGATACGCGAATTACTTTCAATATAAGAAGCCGAGTAAGCGGATTGGTCCGAGTGGAGAAAAAAAAAAAAAAGATTGAACTCAAAATATTTTCGGGGGATATCTATTTTCCTGGAGAGACAGAAAAGATATCCTGGCACAGCGGTATCTTGATACCACCCGGAACGGGAAAAAAAAAAT